AGATATTCGATTTTTCTTGTATTAAACAAAAGAGAGTAATTACATGAGTTTCAAACTTTAATTTTGATTAAATTAATATATTTATATTAATTAATATAAAAAGTTTTATCTTTTCTCCTACCTTCAGAAAAAAAAGGCATGTCCACTGTTATTAGATATTATAATTTTCTGAAAGGTAACTATCCCGCTTTCATATAAAAATTTATATAGAATCTTTGAAAAAGACTTTTTTCATACTTCATAAAAAAGAAAAAGACTTACTGTCTTTAGGATCTGATGCTACACCGCTGCTCAATACCTTAGGGGATCTACTCTATTACATAAGTAGATTCCGAAGATTTATCTCATATTATGATATAAATAAACAGCTCTTGTTGTATCGGTCCAAAACCTTTCCAATTGATCTTTACGGTGCTTCCTCTATCAATTAAATCTTTTTTATCCATAGAAATAAAGTATTTAGGCATATCAGTCTTCACTTCATATTTCGATCTATGAAGTTTATTTATTTGCTACAGCTGATAAAAATCGTTTTGTACGATGCTTATGTAGAAAGCCCTTTTTTGTGTTTCTAGTATTTCATTGACTAGCTGTTCGTTCTTTTTTTCTATAGTGGAGATAGTCGCACGTAATGACAGATCACAGCCATATTATTAAAAGCTTGTGGTAAAAAGGGGTTTCGTTCTAATGCCCGAAAATAATATTCTAAAGCTTTGGTATGTTCCCCATTACTTGTGTGGATAAGGCCTATATTATAGAGTATATAACTTCGATCATAGGGGTCTATTTCTAGGCGCATAGCTTCATAATAATTCTGTAATGCTTCCGCATAATTTCCTTCAGATTGAGCCGACATCCGTTACGGTCGTCATTCGCTTTAACGAATTCTCCGTTTCAGAACCGTATGTGAGATTTTCATCTCATACGGCTCCTCCTTTAGGTGCATAATGAAAATAATATATGAAAAATTTGATGTCATTATGAACTAAGCGGGGCTAATGTTTTTACAAGAAATCCCTAGCCAACCTTCTTGCAAAAGATCTTTTCTTAGTACCAAGTGGGTTCATGCTAGATAAAAATAAAAAAGGAAACTCTAAAAATTTCTTTGTTCTCAACGCCCCTAAATTTCCAGGAATTAGTCACTTCAACAGTCTTCAATGGTTATACGGGTATCCAAAGTACGAACGAGATGGATGTTTATTGTTCCAACCATTTTAATTAGTCCCAATCCCAAAGAAGAAGAAGAAAGAAAAGGAATCATTTTGAAGAAAGTTTTCGTGTTGTTGATTTCTCGGCGTAGTGCTTCTTCCCCTATGCCTCCTATTCGTATATTGTATTAGTGTAGTAGGATTGATCTGTAATACGGGAACCATAGGTAAAAACCTTTTGCTCAATACTAGAATTAACAATTGAAGCATCTAAGGCTGCATTAATCGTGGATACATGACAGAAGGGATTGCTTTTTTATATTATAAACTTCACCTTCAAAAGCGTAGATTTTTTTTCAATACTCGTTTTTCTTTCTATTCCAAATCGGCGAGAAAAAAAATGATAATCAAATCGCACCATCTCTGTAATAAGTAAATGCCTCCTTTTCTCCGGAAGTTGTCGGAATGACTCGTAATAAGATATCGGCTACAATTGTAAAGGTTTTATCAATAAAATTTCCATTTATACGCGATCTTGGCATAGGTAGTAATCCATTCTATAACTCTTTTTATTTGCTTTACCTTTTCTTTTGTGAAAAAATATTCTCACAAACAAAGGAATTGTATAGTACGAACTAACATAAAAGCGGACTCATTAAAATAAAAAAACCTTCTATCTACTTCCAAATTTTTCCGGTCAAAAAGGGTATCTATTAACCATAATCTAAAAAACGATGAATAACTCGCTATTCACCCAGGTACTCAGTCATAATCCTGGTGTCGGAGAGATGGCCGAGTGGTTGAAGGCGTAACATTGGAACTGTTATGTAGGCTTTTGTTTACCGAGGGTTCGAATCCCTCTCTTTCCGTACTTTCAACTAATTCACCAATCTTACGTGATTGACCACAATGTATAAAATAAAATAAAAAAGAATAGATATAAAATCTAACTTGTTTTTTTATAGATTCTCTATTCCTAATTTCTTTGATATGGAAAATGCTGGGAAGAGCAAACAAGGGATCCAAATCTCCCTACCAATCTATGATACATGAATAGGAAAAAGATTCCCCGACAAAATCCCTTACCTTGTGCCTTTTTAATCAAAAAAGAGGGCGAAGGGGAGTTGTCCGAACTCTTGTTTTTAGTTATTTTTTTTACTTAAGTTAGGTTTTTTAAGTCTGTCGAGAGTAATATTCTACGACAAGCAACTCATTTACTTTCAAACCGACGCATTTCCTATCTATTATTTGATTGACTAACCCTTCATATTGGAATGTGTGAAGAGTCAGATGGTTTGGCAATTCCTCGGGGGCAGATGAATCAAGAAGATTTTGAACCAAAGTTCTAGAGTTTTGTTCATCCTTCACTGTAATAATATCTCGGGGTTTGCAGCGATAACTTGGTATATCAACTATATGACCATTAACTAAAATATGTCCATGGTTAACTAATTGGCGCGCTTGAGGAATAGTCAAAGCCATACCCAACCGAAAAAGGATGTTATCCAAACGCATTTCAAGTAATTGTAGTAAAACTTGACCTGTTGACCCCTTGGCTTTTCCGGCGATACGAACATATTTAAGTAATTGGCGTTCTGTAAGACCATAATGAAAACGCAATTTTTGTTTTTCTTCTAAACGAATACGATATTGAGATTTTTTTCCGGAGCGTGATTGGTTTCTAAGATCGCTTCCTGCCTTAGGCCTTTTACTAGTTAGTCCCGGTAAAGCCCCCAGACGGCGTATTTTTTTAAAACGAGGCCCTCGGTAACGTGACATAAAGACTCCTTTTTTTATTGAAATTGTACAAAACTAAAGAAAATTAAAACTGAACTAAATGATAATGATAAATGAAGTGAAATCCACTCCAATAAACTATTGGAATACAAAGAGTAAGAAGATATATTCTCTCAATATACAGATTTTTTTTATTGTATATACAATATATATAAATAAACTAAATCACAAAAATTTTATTTTCTTTATTTATTTTGCAAAGATCTAACCCCTTTACCCAATATATATTCCTATATGGAAGTTTATATGACATAATATAAATGGAGTGGTAACTCTGGGAAAAAGGTGAAAGAAGTCTTTTCAATCTTCTTTGATTTTGAAAGTACATTAAAAATCATGTAAAAAAAACGAAAAAAAATATGGAAAAGCCGGCTATCGGAATCGAACCGATGACCATCGCATTACAAATGCGATGCTCTAACCTCTGAGCTAAGCGGGCTCAAATAGCGCGTGCATACAAATTCACTAAACTACTAGATCAATATCAACTAACTATTCTATTCATATTTTTCCTTATCTATTTATAATTAATTAATCATATTCTATAACAGAATATAGCTCAAATAAATAGTGACTATCATTAAATAAATAAAACATAACCTTAATTATTAATTAATAGAATATAGCAATATATCGACTTTATAATTTTTATTTCATTAGTTTATAAATAAAAAAATCTTAATTAGATCAGAAATCTTTTTATTTTTAGTTAAATGATATCTGATTTGAAATTATTGTTTTTTTTGTTCTAACCTCATGCTATTATTATTTTATACTTTTTTATTTTATTTATAATAATATATAATTATTAGAATTAATATTAGAAATGAATATTCGAATATAATTTTTTAGAATTATTATAATTTAAAATCTACGAAGTAGACTTATAATATTTTTACGCTGCACATTGAAGAATTCTAAGTTTCAATAATAATCATAAATTTATTTTCATGGAAGTAAAAAAAAAAGAGAATCGACCGTTCGACTATTTCTTAAAATTTAAGACAAAGATGAGAAAAGTAAGAACATATATATGTTATGTAATATATAACCATATTGAATTGCAAATACAAAAATGATAGAATCTTTGTTGATTAGACTAAATCAATATGGATTGGGCTAAAAAAAAATGAAAGAAGATACCAAAGAAATAAAATAAGTATCTATATGTAATGAATTCCAAGGTTTCGGCATAAGAAAAAGTGGAAAGACATAAAAATGAGATCCTAATCTCAAAGCAAAAAAGGGGATATGGCGGAATTGGTAGACGCTACGGACTTAATTGGATTGAGCCTTGGTATGGAAACCTACTAAGTGATAACTTTCAAATTCAGAGAAACCCTGGAATTAACAATGGGCAATCCTGAGCCAAATCCTGGTTTACGCGAACAAACCTGAGTTTATAAAGCGAGAAAAAAAGGGATAGGTGCAGAGACTCAATGGAAGCTGTTCTAACAAATGGAGTTCACTACCTTGTGTTGATAAAGGAATCCTTCGATCCAAACTTCAAATCAAAAAAGATGAAGGATAAAAACCTATTTTGTCTAAATATAGGTAACACAAAACGATCTCAAAAATGACGACCTGAATCTCGATTTATATAAAAAAAATAGAAATGTTGTGAATCAATTCGAAGTTTAAGAAAAAATCGAATATTCATTGATCAAATGATTCACTTCATAGTCTGATAGATCCTTGGTGGAACTTCTTAATCGGACGAGAATAAAGATAGAGTCCCATTCTACATGTCAATACTGACAACAATGAAATTTATAGTAAGATGAAAATCCGTTGACTTTTCAAATCGTGAGGGTTCAAGTCCCTCTATCCCCAACTCTACTCCCCCAAAAAAGTCTGTTTGACACCTTACCTTTTTTTAGTTATTCAAGAATTCATTATCTTTTTTCATTCATCCTACGCTTTTACAAACTATAATTTCTTTTCTTATTATATACAAGTCTTGTGGGATATATCATACATGTACAAATGAGAAAGAAATATCGATTTGACTGATTTAGAATCTATATCATTTTTCATTTTAAAACTTAGAAAGTC